TTCTCATTGATGTATTCTTTCATCGAGATTCAATCCAAATCACGATGGTATTTTCTTGTTCCTGAATGGGTCTCTTTCATCTTTTTAGGTCTATGCTCTACTCCGGGTAAAGATCTGCCCGATTTGGATTTGCACATATAGGACAAATCTTCCCATCACCATTTCTTTTTGTTATGACTTTACAAATAACAAACAGCAATCATTTATGATACATGTAGTAATCATAGATATATTACCAATTGGGTTTTTTCTAAACGGAGCCTGGATACTTCATTTTTTAGTCCAACCAAAGCCAACCATAAATTATTCTAATTGATAATAGTACTATGAATCTCCCCAAAGAATGCATCTAATTGCACTTCACGCTCCAATTTTTTGATGATTCAATTTCTCTTTCTTGGGCGAAACAGAGGATATCTCGATCGGGGGAGAGAACGGGGAAATCCCATATGACCCAATATATCTGACAAGTCGCACTATACGTCAACCCAAGATGCATCTTCCTCTCCAGGACTGCGGAAAGGTACTTTTGGAACACCAATAGGCATGAATTGAAAGAAAAAAGAACTAAATACTATATTTGACTTTGATGTGGAAACGTAACAATATGGTTTTATTGTCTTTATAATATTGGCTTTATCATATTTATTTTATCCATAAATTAGAAAAATTTAGAAAGAAAGACAAAATAAATAAAGGAAAATTTTGACGAATAAGTCCTTCTAATGATAAACATTTACTCATAGAAAATGGTACCAACCCCCCATTGCGTATTGATACTTATCGAGTATAGAATAAATCTGCTTCTCTTTGTTCCTACGAACAGAATTATTCCATTATTACAAACAGAATAGAATAAATAGTAACCTAGCCCTTCTTAGGAAATAATCCACCGAACAAGGGAGGTCCATAGGATAGTCATAGTATAGTTTTTTTCAATGCAATAAAGTTACGTAGTGTCTATTTTTCTTTGATAAAGGGGTATTTTCCATGGGTTTGCCTTGGTATCGTGTTCATACCGTTGTATTGAATGATCCCGGCCGGTTGCTTTCCGTTCATATAATGCATACAGCTCTGGTTGCTGGTTGGGCGGGCTCGATGGCTCTGTATGAATTAGCTGTTTTTGATCCTTCTGACCCTGTTCTTGATCCAATGTGGAGACAGGGTATGTTCGTTATTCCCTTCATGACTCGGTTAGGAATAACCAATTCATGGGGAGGTTGGAGTATCACAGGAGGGACTGTAACGAATCCGGGAATTTGGAGTTACGAAGGTGTAGCTGGGGCACATATTGTGTTTTCTGGCTTATGCTTTTTGGCAGCTATCTGGCATTGGGTCTATTGGGATCTAGAAATATTTTGTGATGAACGGACAGGAAAACCTTCTTTGGATTTGCCCAAGATCTTTGGAATTCATTTATTTCTCTCCGGGGTGGCTTGCTTTGGTTTTGGTGCATTTCATGTAACAGGCTTGTATGGTCCCGGAATATGGGTGTCTGATCCTTATGGACTAACGGGAAAAGTACAACCTGTAAATCCGTCGTGGGGCGTGGAAGGATTTGATCCTTTTGTTCCGGGAGGAATAGCTTCTCATCATATTGCAGCAGGTACATTGGGCATATTAGCGGGTTTATTCCATCTTAGCGTCCGACCGCCACAACGTCTATACAAAGGATTGCGTATGGGAAATATTGAAACCGTACTTTCCAGTAGTATCGCAGCTGTCTTTTTTGCAGCTTTTGTTGTTGCTGGAACTATGTGGTATGGTTCAGCAACTACCCCCATCGAATTATTTGGCCCGACTCGCTATCAATGGGATCAGGGTTACTTCCAGCAAGAGATATATCGAAGAATTAGCGCTGGGCTAGCCGAAAATCAAAGTTTATCAGAAGCCTGGTCTAAAATTCCTGAAAAATTAGCTTTTTATGATTATATCGGCAATAATCCGGCAAAAGGAGGATTATTCAGGGCAGGCTCAATGGATAACGGAGATGGAATAGCGGTTGGATGGTTAGGACACCCTATCTTTAGAGATAAAGAAGGCCGTGAGCTTTTTGTACGTCGTATGCCTACTTTTTTTGAAACATTTCCAGTCGTTTTGGTAGACGGCGATGGAATTGTTAGAGCTGATGTTCCTTTTAGAAGGGCAGAATCGAAGTATAGTGTTGAACAAGTAGGTGTAACCGTTGAGTTCTACGGCGGTGAACTCAATGGAGTCAGTTATAGTGATCCTGCTACTGTGAAAAAATATGCTAGACGCGCTCAATTGGGTGAAATTTTTGAATTAGATCGTGCGACTTTGAAATCCGATGGTGTTTTTCGTAGCAGTCCAAGGGGTTGGTTTACTTTTGGGCATGCTTCGTTTGCTTTGCTCTTCTTCTTCGGACACATTTGGCATGGTGCTAGAACCTTGTTCAGAGATGTTTTTGCCGGTATTGACCCAGATTTGGATGCTCAAGTAGAGTTTGGAGCATTCCAAAAACTTGGGGATCCAACTACAA